GTTCTGAAATAATCCACTGAACAAGGGTTACTATTTGTTCTATTCTATTGGTAATAATGAAACAATTCCATTCGTAGGAACAAAGAGAAGCAGATTTATTCTATACCCGATAAGTACCAATACGCAATGGGTGGTTGATACCATTTTCTATCAGTAAATGTGTCCTTCCTTATTCCTCATTAGAAGGCCCTATTCGTCAAAATTTTCCTTTATTTCTTCTTTTGTCTTTCTTTATGAATTTTTCTAATCTATGGATAAAATAAATACGATAAAACCAATATTATAAAGACAATAAAATAATGTTGTTACGTTTCCACATCAAAGTAAAATATAGTACTTAGTTCTTTTTTCTTTCAATTAATGCCTATTGGTGTTCCAAAAGTACCTTTCCGAAGTCCTGGAGAGGAAGATGCATCTTGGGTTGACGTATAGTGCGACTTGTCAGATATATTGGGTCATATGGGATTTCCCCGTTCTCTCCCCCGATCGAGATATCCTCTGTTTCGCCCAAGAAAGATAAATTGAATCATCAAAAATTTGGAGCGTGAAGCACAATTAGATCCATTGTTTGGGGGGATTCACATTACTATTATCAATTAGAATAATTTATGGTTGGCTTGGTTGGACTAAAAAATGAAGTATCCAGGCTCCGTTTAGAAAAAACCCAATTGGTAATATATCTATGATTACTACTTGTATCATAAATGATTCCTGTTTGGTATTTGTAAAAATATCCTATTTGTCAAGCGAGGGAATCTCAAACTAAATACTTGGTGAAAGGTATGAAATGAATTGAAAAAAAAAAAAGAAAGTCATAACAAAAAGAAATGGTAATGGGAAGATTTGTCCTATATGTGCAAATCAAAATCGGGCGGATCTTTACCCGGAGTAGAGCATAAACCTAAAAAGATGAAAGAGACCCATTCAGGAACAAGAAAATACCATCGTGATTTGGATTGAATCTCGATGAAACAATACATCAATGAGAAGTTAATTCGATAAGTTTAGTGACTTTTTTTCTATTATAAGGAAGAAAGAAGTTCAAATTCGTCTTTATTGAAAAATCGAAGAAAAAGTCCTTTCATTAGAAGTCAGAAAAAACCTGCTATGAAAAAAGAATAGGAACAAAGAAAGAGGACTTGAATCTAGACATTGATTCTTTTTTTTTCGCAATTATTTTTTGAACCGTATGCGTCAAAAGGTGCATGTACGGTTCCTAAGGGATACAATTTTACCCTAATCAACCGACTTTATCGAGAAAGATTACTTTTTTTAGGCCAAGAAGTTGATAGCGAGATCTCGAATCAACTTATTGGTCTTATGGTATATCTCAGTATCGAGGATGATACCAAAGATCTGTATTTGTTTATAAACTCTCCTGGCGGATGGGTAATACCTGGAGTAGCTGTTTACGATACTATGCAATTTGTGCGACCAGATGTCCATACAATATGCATGGGATTAGCCGCATCAATGGCATCTTTTATCTTGGTTGGAGGAGAAATTACCAAACGTCTAGCATTCCCTCACGCTTGGCGCCAATGAGGTTTTTTTTATTTGAGAGAAAAAAGAAGACTATGCCTTCGCCATATGAATATTAAGTAATAATAGCATGGCACTTCGAATTCGATATGCAAAATTTTTGTCTTGTTTTTTTTTTCAAAAGATTCGATTATGTATCGAGAGAGTAGTATGAGATAAAAGGTATTTCCGATTTCTCTTATCTATCGGGAGTCCAGTTCAGCGTCACAAACTTTTTTGTTTTCACACCGAAGGGCTCTTAACAATATTTATGTTATAAAAAAAGAGGGCGAAAAAAAAAACAAGATTTTTCCTTATTTGATTGGATCAAAAAGAAACTTTGGGATTGCTGAATCAAAGACAAAAAAAAGAATCAATTTTAAAATAGAAAGCAACGGAGCCATCATAGTATTTTTTAACTCCTCTGAAAGGAAGGGTGGCAATTTGATCATTTATCCATCTGGGTCTGATAGATTCTATTTTTCTCTTTCTTCAATGGAAGGTAAGGGTCAATTTTATTGTAGAGCCGTATGCAATGCACAAAAGATAATGCCCGTACGGTTGTTCAATTCTATCTTTTTTTTTCCTATTATTCTTTATCTTTCTTTCTTTTCTCTTCGTTTCATCACGCGAGATAGAGAACTGTTATATCATCAGGGTAATGATCCATCAACCTGCTAGTTCTTTTTATGAGGCACAAACGGGAGAATTTATCCTGGAAGCGGAAGAACTGCTGAAACTACGCGAAACCCTCACAAGGGTTTATGTACAAAGAACGGGCAAACCCTTATGGGTTGTATCTGAAGACATGGAAAGAGATGTTTTTATGTCAGCAACAGAAGCCCAAGCTTATGGAATTGTTGATCTTGTAGCAGTTGAATGAAAATAAGATGGATTTTCTAAAAATCCGTGATTTGAGATTTTATCTACGAGTTTAATATTCTATTAAATAGAAATAATTCATAATCATCCGGTTAGG